ATACCCCCAGTACGTCGAAACTCATTGCCCACGGATACAGAAAAACAGTTTCAACATCAAAAACAACAAAAACTAGAGCAAACATATAATAACGGATTCTAAATTGTAACCAAGCATCCCCGATCGGTTCTATACCTGATTCATAACTAGAAAGTTTCTCTGGCCCCCTCCTAATTGGAGATAAAACTCCGGAAATAAAAAATGCCAAAACAGGAATAGCACTTGATATTATTAAAAAAGCCCAGAAAATATCATATTCATAAAGCAGAAACATAGACGAACTCCTATGAATGTGGAAAAAATACCCGCTTAGTAAATTCCAATCGGAGTGGATTGGGCAAGGGATATAGAACTCTTGAGTCAAAATAAAAATTCAGGTTAATCGAATCATTTATTTTCGTTTGGTTGCTGTGGTAGACGTCTCATTTTAAGATTTATTGATTGTAATCTTATTTTCAGTACACTTAATTACTTAATATTTCCATGTTTCTATTTCTAATAGTTTCTAATATTATATTAATAATATTAATATTATATTATTAATATTATTAATAACTAGTAATTTTTTTTTGATTTCTGTTTATGAAATTTTGTTTTTGTTTTATTCCAAAAAATTTTTTAGAAAAATATCTTCATTTTTTAAATTATGACGTATCAAAAAATCCAGTAAGACTTTACCATACCATACCCATCTTACTTAGTATTAGATAGATTTAATTTGGGTTGAATTTAATTCAATTTATGTTTTTATTTTTAAACAAGGCCGTGTCAGAAAAAAAGTAACCAAGATTGAGTGGGGATTATGAACTTTTTGATTGTAGCCAGTGAACGAGGAAAATTCATATAAAAAAATCCACTTACAACTATCAAAATTAATGAAGAAAAAAAGTTTATTCTAAATTATAAATTAAGCATCTATCTAGATATATCAATAGATAGATAGTGATTGGCTCCATTGAAATAAAATTAGGTTTTCAGTTTTATTCGGAATGATCCCCAGGACTTATGGTTTATGGTATGGGAATTTTTTTATGAACCAAGCAATTGAAAGTAACTAGTTAGAAATAAAGAATACAATAATTAAGTAAAAAATTATCCAATTATTTGGATTTTGATTTTAATGGGATTTATTAGAATCAATTTCTTAGTTAGGGCTATACGGACTCGAACCGTAGACCTGCTCGGTAAAAGAGTTCGAACTTATTATTATCAAAATGATTCGAACTCTTTCAAAGACCCAACATGCATTTTTTTTTTGCATTGGGCTCTTTCATTAACTGATAGAAAGATCAGTTAGTCTACCATATTTTTTCTTAAAAAAAAAGATAATAAATGGTTCCAAGTACTCTGATTTATTTTTTTTTAATTCTAATACAATACAGAAGAACTACCAAAGTGTTTCAAAGAAGGGTTGGGTTCTCTTGACGTAGGTTTGCTTTTGGTCTAGATCAACTTAAGTTAAATATAGTCTCTAACATCCTGATTCAAAAATCAAACATGAAACTTGATACACCTTAAGGTTCATAGGACGAAAAGATCATTTTTGAGTTCCTTATACTCATTCTGCCTAGCATTGAGTAGACTGGGTATTGACCCTATCAATATCTCAAATCAATGATGGGTTCTATTCATTCCCTACTTAACGGGGTACTTTAATAGGACCTAATGTCAGGCTATTGTTCTCCTCTTTTTTCCTAAAAAAAAAAGTCATGGAGTAAGACATCGATTTATTAATAAGATCAATCAATTAGTTTGATTGCGTGATGGACTCCCCTGAAAAACTTTGGCGCACGTGTAAACGAGGTGCTCTACCTAACTGAGCTATAGCCCTTGTGTTTGTGATACACATTTTATCTTATCATGTAGATAATTTCTTGTCAAGATTAATATTACATGATCGAACATTATATCTCTTTTATTTCGTTGTTTATTGGTATTGCTTAGAAATAATATTGGATTTATAATCCTATCGATGTGATAGGTATCCCTTTTCCTTCTCTTTATGATGATAAATAACCTACTTAACTCAGTGGTTAGAGTATTGCTTTCATACGGCAGGAGTCATTGGTTCAAATCCAATAGTAGGTATAACTTATTAGACACCATGATCAATGGTGTCTAATAAGTTTTTGTAACCAGCTTTTTTTTCTTTTAGTGTTTTTCTCGCTTTTCGATCCGATTTTTTTTATACATTCTTTTTTTTTTTACACGTCAGCTAGTTACAAAATCAAATCGTATTGAGAGCCTCGACTCGTGTCCGAGCTCGTCTGAGAGCTAGATTTGCCTCAATTGTTTGTCTCTTGCCTTCAGCTTTTCTCAAGTTAGCTTCTGCTATTTCAAGAGTTTGCTGAGCTTCTTGTGGATCAATGTCACTATTCTTCTCTGCATCATTTACTAAAATAGTGATTTCATTATTGCCTATTCTAGCAAAACCGCCCATCAGAGCCATCGTTAACCATTGGTTATTAAGGCATATTTTCAAAATACCTATATCAACAGCTGTAGCAATTGGCGCGTGATTTGGTAATACGCCAATTTGTCCACTATTAGTCGATAAAATGATTTCTTTTACTTCTGAATCCCAAACAATTCGATTCGGAGTCAGTACACAAAGATTTAAGGTCATTTCTTCAATTTACTCTCCATTTCTAAGTTTGTAGCCTTCGCAGTAGCTTCATCGATGTTACCCACTAAGTAAAAGGCCTGTTCAGGAAGAGAATCAAATTCTCCGGAAAGGATCAATTTAAACCCTCTAATTGTTTCCGCTAGACCAACATATTTTCCCGGAGAACCTGTAAATACTTCGGCTACGAAAAAGGGTTGTGATAAGAAACGCTCAATTTTTCGTGCTCTTGCTACCGTTAAGCGATCCTCTTCGGATAATTCGTCCAACCCCAGGATAGCTATAATGTCCTGAAGCTCCTTGTAACGTTGTAAAGTTTGCTTGACTTGTTGCGCAGTTTCATAATGTTCCTCGCCAACGATTCGAGGTTGTAGCATAGTTGACGTTGAATCTAAAGGATCTACCGCTGGATAGATACCTTTGGCAGCTAATCCTCTTGATAGTACGGTAGTCGCATCTAAATGTGCAAATGTGGTGGCAGGAGCGGGGTCAGTCAAATCGTCTGCAGGTACATAAACTGCTTGAATAGAGGTTATGGACCCTTTTTTCGTAGAAGTAATTCTTTCTTGTAAAGTACCCATTTCGGTACTAAGGGTGGGTTGATAACCCACAGCAGAAGGCATTCTACCCAATAAAGCGGATACCTCGGATCCTGCTTGTACGAAACGGAAGATATTGTCGATAAATAGAAGTACGTCTTGCTCATTAACATCTCGGAAATATTCGGCCATAGTTAAGGCAGTCAGACCAACTCTCATACGAGCTCCCGGCGGTTCATTCATCTGACCGTAGACTAGGGCCACTTTTGATTCCGCAAGATTTTGTTCATTAATGACTCCAGATTCTTTCATTTCCATGTAAAGATCATTTCCTTCACGAGTCCGTTCGCCTACTCCACCAAATACGGATACACCACCATGAGCTTTGGCAATGTTGTTGATCAATTCCATAATTAGTACTGTTTTACCCACGCCAGCCCCACCGAATAGTCCGATTTTTCCCCCACGACGATAAGGGGCCAAAAGATCTACTACTTTAATTCCTGTTTCAAAAATAGATAATTTTGTATCTAATTGTATAAAAGCAGGCGCGGATTTATGGATAGGAGATGTTGTGCGAGTATCGACAGGACCTAAATTATCAACAGGTTCCCCAAGCACGTTGAAAATTCGTCCTAGAGTCGCTCCGCCGACTGGAACACTTAGAGGATTTCCCATATCAACCACGTCCATTCCTCTCTTTAAACCCTCTGTCGCACTCATAGCTACAGCTCTAACTCGATTATTTCCTAATAATTGCTGTACTTCACAAGTCACATTAATTTCTTGACCAAGAGTATCTCGACCCTTAACCACCAGAGCATTGTAAATATTAGGCATCTTACCCGGGGGAAAGGCTACATCCAGTACCGGACCAATGATTTGGGCGATACGTCCCAGATTTTTTTTTTCACGTATCGAAACCTCTGGATCCGAAGTAGTAAAATTTATTCTCATAATAAAAAAATATGTTAAATTTTGTTGCGAAATTTTGCGAATACAGAAAAAATCTTCGATAGCAAATTCATCGGTTAATTAAAAAAAAAATGGGAGTAAGCACTCGATTTCGTTGGTACCACCCAAGCGAATGTGCAATTAAAATTTTTACTTATTCAATTTCAATGAAGGAATAGTCATGTTCAAGCTCAACTAACCGAAACCTAGTTTGAAAATAAAAAATATATGAATATATAAAAATTTTTTGCGGAAAGTCTTTGATTTATTTATCCTAATAGAATAGGCAAGACTTTTTTTTATCTAGCGAATTCGAAACAGAACTCTATTTATGATTCATTATTTCGATCTCATTAGCCTTTTTTTTATTTTCATTTTAGCATATCCGGTTATGCGTCCCATCTATTCATCCCTTTATGAACCCCCCTTGTTTTTCATTTTCATGGATGAATTCCGCATATTGTCATATCTAGGATTTACATATACAACATATATTACTGTCAAGAGTGATTTTAATATTATTTTAATATTAACTATTTCAATTTTTAAAAGTTCAAGATTCAAAACTTGAAAAACAAGTATTAGGTTGCGCTATACATATGAAAGAATATACAATAATGATGTATTTGGCGAATCAAATATCATGGTCTAATAAAGAATCATTCTGATTAGTTGATAATTTTTTTAAAGATTCCTGTGAAAAAGGTTAATTAAATCTATTCCTAATTTATGTCGAGTAGACCTTGTTGTTTTGTTTTATTGCAAGAATTCTAAATTCATGACTTGTAGGGAGGGACTTATGTCACCACAAACAGAGACTAAAGCAAGTGTTGGATTCAAAGCTGGTGTTAAAGAGTATAAATTGACTTATTATACTCCTGAAT